ATAGAGCCATTGCGACACCCATTAAAGGAGTCGTTCCCCACCCGGGAGCTACTTTACCATATTCCGAATTCAATGGTTTTAATAAACTCCCTACAGTAGTTCGTCTTGGGCCCGATGTAGAACTGTTCTCAACAGTTTGTGTAGCCATAAATCCTATTGTATTCATTGAGATCTGTTGACTTTGTATACCATTCCGTTGTAAATAAACGATCTTATGATAGATCCGTTGGGGTCTTGAAATTATATAATCATAATGGAAACAGCAACCTTAGTCGCCATCTTTATATCTGGTTTACTTGTAAGTTTTACCGGGTACGCCTTATATACCGCTTTTGGGCAACCTTCTCAACAACTAAGAGATCCATTCGAGGAACACGGGGACTAATTGAAGTAATGAGCCTCCCAACATTGGGGGGCTCATTACTTCAATTGAGAGAATCAAAAATCATTTAGTCTTTTTAGTTGGAACTTTAGGTGGTTCTCGAAAAAAAATAGCGAAAAAAATTATTCCTAGAGTCGAAACTAAAAGGAATGTATAAACCAATGCTTCCATAAATTTGATCGCGGTTTACAATTATAGCTTCCCTACCTGTTTGTTTTTTCTTTTTTTTATTTTGGTAATCATCTCGAAAGAGCAAGAATCAAAAAGCGGTGATTCAAATTCACTCCAGTACTCTATGTAAAATTCCCTCAAAAAAATAGAGGCGAAAGAAACCAAAGTGGTTTTGTATCAGACTGCCTGCCTTCTTGTAGTTGGATCCCCAAGTTTTTGGAATGCTCCAAACTCTACTTGAGCGTCTAAATCTGGGTCAATACCAGCAAAAACATCTCTGAACAAGGTTCTAGCACCATGCCAAATATGTCCGAAGAAGAAGAGCAAAGCAAAGGAAGCATGCCCAAAAGTAAACCAACCCCTTGGACTGCTACGAAAAACACCATCGGATTTCAAAGTCGCACGATCTAATTCAAAAATTTCACCCAATTGAGCACGTCTAGCATATTTTTTTACGGTAACAGGATCACTATAACTGACTCCATTGAGTTCGCCGCCATAGAACTCAACGGTTACACCTACTTGTTCAACACTATACTTCGATTCTGCCCTCCTAAAAGGAACATCAGCTCTAACAATTCCGTCGCCGTCTACCAAAACGACTGGAAATGTTTCAAAAAAAGTAGGCATACGACGTACAAAAAGCTCACGCCCTTCTTTATCTTTAAAGATAGGGTGTCCTAACCATCCAACCGCTATTCCATCTCCATTATCCATTGAGCCTGCCCTGAATAATCCTCCTTTTGCCGGATTATTTCCGATATAATCATAAAAAGCTAATTTTTCAGGAATTTTAGACCAGGCTTCTGAGAAACTTTGATTTTCTGCGAGCCCGGCGCTAACTCTTCGATATATCTCTTGTTGGAAGTAACCCTGATCCCATTGATAACGAGTGGGCCCAAATAATTCGATAGGGGTAGTTGCTGAACCATACCACATAGTTCCAGCAACAACAAAAGCTGCAAAAAAGACAGCCGCGATACTACTGGAGAGTACGGTTTCAATATTTCCCATACGCAATCCTTTGTATAGACGTTGTGGTGGTCGCACGCTAAGATGGAATAGACCCGCTAATATACCCAATGCACCTGCTGCAATATGATGAGAAGCTATTCCTCCCGGAACAAAAGGATCAAAACCTTCCACGCCCCACGACGGATTTACAGGTTGGACTTTTCCGGTTAGTCCATAAGGATCGGATACCCATATTCCAGGACCATACAAGCCTGTTACATGAAATGCACCAAAACCAAAGCAAGCCACCCCGGAGAGAAATAAATGAATTCCAAAGATCTTGGGCAAATCCAAAGAAGGTTTTCCTGTACGTTCATCAGAAAATATTTCTAGATCCCAATAGACCCAATGCCAGATAGCTGCCAAAAAGCATAAGCCAGAAAACACAATATGTGCCCCAGCTACACCTTCGTAACTCCAAATCCCTGGATTTGTTACAGTCCCTCCTGTGATACTCCAACCTCCCCATGAATTGGTTATTCCTAAACGAGTCATGAAGGGTATAACGAACATACCCTGTCTCCACATTGGATCAAGAACAGGGTCAGAAGGATCAAAAACTGCTAATTCATACAGAGCCATCGAGCCCGCCCAACCAGCAACCAAAGCTGTATGCATTATATGAACGGAAAGCAACCGGCCGGGATCATTCAATACAACGGTATGAACACGATACCAAGGCAAACCCATGGAAAATACCCCTTTATCAAAGAAAAATAAACACTACGTAACTTTATTGCATTGGAAAAGACTATACTATGACTATCCTATGGACCTTCCTTGTTCAGTGGATTTTTTTCTAACAAGGGTTAGGTTAATATTTATTCTATTCTGTTCGTAATAATGGAAGAATTATGTTCGTAGGAACAAAGAGAAACAGATTTATTCTATACTCGATAAGTACCAATACGCAATGGGAGATTGATACCATTTTCTATGAGTCAACGTGTTCATCCTTATTTATCATTAGAAGGACCTATTCGTAAAAACTTTCCTTTATTTATTTTGTCTTTCTTTCTGAATTTTTCTAATCTATGCATAAAATAAATATGATAGAGCCAATATTATTATTCTATTATTCTAAAGACAATAAAACCATATTGTTACGTTTCCACATCAAAGTGAAATATAGTATTTAGTTCTTTTTTCTTTCAATTTATGCCTATTGGTGTTCCAAAAGTACCTTTCCGAAGTCCTGGAGAGGAAGATGCATCTTGGGTTGACGTATAGTGCGACTTGTCAGATATAGTGGGTCATATGGGATTTCCCCGTTCTCTCCCCCGATTGAGATATCCTCTGTTTCGCCCAAGAAAGAAAAATTGAATCATCAAAAAATTGGAGCGTGAAGTGCAATTAGATGCATTGTTTGGGGGAATTCATAGTACTTTTATTAATTAGAAGAATTTATGGTTGGCTTTGGTTGGACTCAAAAAATGAAGTATCCAGGCTCCGTTTAGAAAAAACCCAATTGGTAATATTTCTATGATTACTACGTGTATCATAAATGATTCCTGTTTGTTATTTGTAAAGTCATAACAAAAAGAAATGGTGATGGGAAGATTTGTCCTATATGTGCAAATCAAAATCGGGCGGATCTTTACCCGGAGTAGAGCATAAACCTAAAAAGATGAAAGAGGCCCACTCAGGAACAAGAAAATACCATCGTAATTTGGATTGAATTTCGATGAAACAATACATCAATGAGAAGTTAATTCGATAAGGTTTTTGGCTTTTTTCTATTATAAGGAAGAAAAAAAAGAAGTCAAAATCTGTCTTTATTGAAAAATCAAAGAAAAAGCCCTTTCGTTAGAAGTTAGAAAAAACCTGCTATGAAAAAGAATAGGAAAAAAGAAAGAGGACTGGAATCTATACATTGATTATTATTTTTTTTCGCAATTTTTGTTGAACCGTATGCATCAAAAGGTGCACGTACGGTTCCTAAGGGATACAATTTTACCCTACTCAACCGACTTTATCGCGAAAGATTACTTTTTTTAGGCCAAGAAGTTGATAGCGAGATCTCTAATCAACTTATTGGTCTTATGGTATATCTCAGTATCGAGGATGATACCAAAGATCTGTATTTGTTTATAAACTCTCCTGGCGGATGGGTAATACCTGGAGTAGCTATTTATGATACTATGCAATTTGTGCGACCAGAGGTCCATACAATATGCATGGGATTAGCTGCGTCAATGGGATCTTTTATCCTGGTTGGAGGAGAAATTACCAAACGTCTAGCATTCCCTCACGCTTGGCGCCAATGAGGTTTTTTATTTGAGAGAAAAAAGAAAACTATGCCTTCGCCATATGAATATTAAGTAATAATAGCATGGCACTTCGAGTTCGATATGAAAAATTTTTGTATTGTTTTTTTCAAAAGATTCGATTATATATCGAGAGAGTAGTATGATATAAAAGGTATTTCCGAGTTTATCTTATCTATCGGAAGTCCAATTCAGCGTCACAAACTTTTTTTGTTTTCACACTGAAGGGCTCTTAACAAGATTTATGTTATAAAAAAAAAGAGTGCGAAAAAAACAAGATTTTTACTTTTTTGCTTGGATCAAAAAGAAACTTTGGGATTGCTGAATCAAAGACAAAAAATAGAATCTATTTTAAAATAGAAAGCAACGGAGCCATCATAGTATTTTTGAACTCCCCCGAAAGGAAGGGTGGCAATTTGATCATTTACCTCCTATCTGGGGCTGATAGCTTCTATTTTTATCTTTCTTGAATCGAAAGGTAAGGGTCAATTTAATTGTAGAGCCGTATGCAATGCACAAAAGATGATGCCCGTACGGTTGTTCAATTCTATCTTTTTCCTATTTTTCTTTATCTTTCTTTTCTGTTCGTTTCATCACACCGGATAGAGAACCCTTCTATCATCAGGGTAATGATCCATCAACCTGCTAGTTCTTTTTATGAGGCGCAAACGGGAGAATTTATCCTGGAAGCGGAAGAACTGCTCAAACTACGCGAAACCCTCACAAGGGTTTATGTACAAAGAACGGGCAAACCATTATGGGTTGTATCTGAAGACATGGAAAGAGACGTTTTTCTGTCAGCAACAGAAGCCCAAGCTTATGGAATTGTTGATCTTGTAGCAGTTGAATGAAAAAAATGGATTTTGTGCAAATCCGCGATTTGATATTTTATCTCCGAGTTTACTATTCTATTAAATAGACAAAATTGATAATCATCCGGTTAGGATCAATCTAAACCAGCCCATTATGCTATGTATATGATTCAACATGCCAACTATTAAACAACTTATTAGAAATACAAGACAGCCAATTCGAAATGTCACGAAATCCCCAGCGCTTCGGGGATGTCCTCAGCGTCGAGGAACATGTACTAGGGTGTATGTGCGACTCGTTTAGATCATGAGCTGACACAAAAAAAGCAAGAAAACCGCTTTGCAGTATGAATG